TTCTGTTGTATCAATTATCATTTCAACGATCAACTTCTCCCATAATGATATCTATGCTACCTAGTATCGTCATAATATCAGCCAATTTCATTCTTTTAACTAACTGAGGAAGAATTTGCAAGTTGATAAAACCCGGTGGTCGAATTTTCCATCTCCAAGGAAAAACACTCTGATCTCCTATCAGAAAAATTCCCAATTCTCCTTTTGGTGCTTCGACTCTTACATAAAGTTCTTGCTTGGACAATTCAAAAGTTGGAGAAGGTTTTTTACTAATAAATCGATAGTCAAAATCATTCCACTTAGGGTCTTTTATTCTATCAAAGCGTCGGATTTCTAAATTCTCATAGGGTCCCCCTGGAATTCCTTCCAAAGCCTGTTGGATAATTTTTATGGATTCTGTCATTTCACTGATTCGTACTAAATACCGAGCTAATGAATCCCCTTCTTTTTGCCATTGAATCTCCCAATCAAATTCGTCGTAACACTCATAACGATCAACTTTACGAAGATCCCATTGTATTCCGGAAGCTCGTAGCATTGGCCCTGATAAACCCCAATTTAGTGCTTCTTCTGCGCCAATAATGCCTACGCCTTCAACTCGTTCTAAAAAAATGGGATTACGTGTAATAAGCTTTTGATATTCAGCAACTCCGGTTAAAAAATAATTACAAAAATCTAAACATTTATCTATCCAGCCATGAGGTAGATCAGCAGTGACTCCTCCGATACGAAAATAATTATGCATCATGCGCATACCGGTAGCAGCTTCGAATAGGTCATATATCAATTCTCGTTCTCGAAAAATATAGAAGAAAGGGGTCTGTGCCCCAATATCTGCCATAAAAGGGCCAAGCCATAACAAATGGGAAGCGATACGACTCAACTCCAACATAATAGCTCTGATATAGCTAGCCCTTTTAGGTACTTGAATATTCCCTATCTGTTCGGGTCCATTTACGGTTATTGCTTCTGTGAACATAGTAGCTAAATAATCCCAACGTGTTACATAAGGCAAATATTGTATAATTGTTCGATTTTCCGCAATTTTCTCCATCCCTCTATGTAAATAACCCAATATTGGTTCACAGTCAATAACATCTTCACCATCGAGAGTAATAATCAGTCGAAGAACACCATGCATTGATGGGTGGTGGGGGCCCATATTGACTATCATGAAGTCTTTTCTTGTAGTTGGTGCAATCATAAGTTTTTCCCAAGTCATTCTTCCATGTATTATTGAAAGTAAAAAGAAGTTCATCAAAATGTAAACGACTAAGCTCAAATGATATCACGTTTCAAATTAAGGAGTTTTTATCTCTATCTCTCGAATATCCAACTCATCAATTAATTCAATATAGCGTCCTCTATTTTTTTTTGACAAATAGGCTAGCAGTCGTTGACGTTTTCCCAAAATTTTTCGCAAACCTCTCTGAGATGAAAAGTCTTTTTTGTGCAATTTCAAATGTGAAGTAAGTCTCTTTATCTTAGTGGTGAAACTGAATACTTGAAATTCAACAGACCCTCTGTTTTCTTCGTTTTCTTTTTGAGAAATAACCGAAATGAATGAATTTTTGACCATAAAAAAATTCTCCTTTCCCTTTTTACAGATATGGATTTTACCGATCAGTAATAATAATGCCATTAATTTGAATGTGGTATATACAATAATCTAATCCGAATTTCTTTATGAACTGCTAATTTTCTGAATTCAAATCAATCCATCCACTTTCAAATTTTAGATAGGAATAGAAAAGGATTGGTACATTTTCGCATCGAAGAATTTAGACCTAAAATGAAGAAGGTTCTGTTGATTCATTTCGAGATCTAATTGAGACATTATCCAATTTCGTATTGGATACTAGAATGAAATGTGAGACAAGACATGTGATCTGTGTATTTGTGTGCTTTCAGATACCCTATATTTTCTATCTATCCTATTTCAGATACCCTATATTATATATAGGGTATAGGATAGATAGAAAAAGTGTATTATCCACGAATTTTCAATCGTGGATAAAGATGTATTCTTAACATACTGAAACGACTGCCATTATTGGTATCAAACCAATAACGATTCATACAAGCTAAATCTTCTAATCGATAATTAGGCCAAAGAAAGTTCTTTAATTTCATTAATTTGAATTGATTTTTCTCTCTATCAAGATGGTTATTGTCATGTGAAACTTGTCTGCTGTTTTTTACGTTCTTTCCGTTCCAAAATACTGGATTTCTATCTACATCATTTCTATTCTTTGAATTCAAAGAAATTTGAATTCTGAATTCTCTACGACGTCTAAACGATAAAATATTTTCAGGAACAAGTAAATCAAAATGATTTTTGTCTCTATTTCTACTTATTCTGTTATGTGAAATAGCTTCATCAAAATCTTTCTTAAGAACATATCTTTCCTCTTGGGATTTCGTTTTGGTCTTACTCTTATGAACCAACGAAGTACCTATGGTTTGATACATAATAAATTGTCCATCTTTTTTTCCAGACAGACGAATGGGTTCTATAGTAAATGCTTCTGTTTCCATGAATTTTGTAAAATTCTTAACCATCATGATATCCAAACTCAGTTGTCTCCTTTCAACCGAGGCTAGAAGAATTTTTCTTGGATCTCTCAGTCTAAGCAGGAGACAATACATCCTGATATTATTGATCATTCTTTGATTCAAAGTATCGTCGAATTTCAATTGAAAAAGAAAATAACGTTTCAGGAATAAATCTAGTTCTGTTTCCGTGTTGCTTTTTTTTTTTTTCTTTTTCCCTTTTTTCATGCCTGATCTTTCAGAATTTTTTTCAATATCTTTTTGTTGTGGGCGAACGGATTCAAGATCTCCTCGGCTTGTGGATTCTTTTTCTTCTTGATTTCGATGATTCGATGCTATCAAAAAACTTCCTTTTTCCTTGTCATTGATCTTTTTCTTTTCAGTACTACTACTATTTTGATTTCTATTCAAATTTAAAAGAAGTAATTTGCTTGGTATAACCCAAGGTTTCGTTTTATATGCATTAGAAAGGAACACAAATTCTGGGAAGAACCAACGATTCGATATGAGATCCTTTAGCATTTTTTCATTCATTCCCATCCAATCAAAAAATACGTTTGAATTTGGTGGATTGATTTCTGGAATCATATCTGGAATCATAAGATAAAAAAGATCATTTTTCTGAATTTTTTCAGAATTATTAGTACGCATTTTTTTCCTTTGATTCCTATTGGTATCGATCATGATCCAGGACTCAATTTCGTGTTTTTTTCTAAGATCAAAATGGATAATTTTCCAATCCAAATATTTTGTATCGGTCGTTTTTTCCATATATGAAATCTTTCCTAGAAAATTCTTAATAGGGAAGTTCCCCAGCCTATCAAAAAGTTTAGCCGTTTTATAAGAAATCTCTTGGTTCGTATTTCCTTGAAACGGAGATCTATAAAAACAGCATTCCCTTTTATTTTCATAATTAAGAAATTGATATGATAAAAGATCATATCTATAGTATTTTTGAAAATTCTCTTTTTGATTAGATAATGAATCCACTTCAAATTGTTTTTGTTTTTTGAAATGAATTAATTGGTCTTTTGAATGACATTTGCTAAAATTTTCATTTTTAGCTATACGACGCTGATGAACTCTATTTCGCCATTTTTCTGGTATTAATCTAGACCATCTGATCTGAGATAAATCGTATTGATAATGTCCTCTTAACCCTCTTAAGCAGGTTTTCCAGTGATTCATTTCATAACTCGAATGACCCATTCCTTGTGTTTCAAAAGGAGCCTTTATTTCGGGCTTAAGAAAAAAAGGGCTTCCTTGATGTTGAAGAACAGATTTATACGAGTTACTAAGTTGGTGTGATAATTTGTAAAATACATATGCTTGTGACACGCAGGATAATTCATAAAAAAGATGTGAAATTATTTGACTATTTCCAATATAATCAAGTGCTTTTTTGATAGTAGAAATAATTGGATTATTCTTTTTTTTATTCATTTTTTCTTCTTCATTATTAGAAATGGATTTTTTTTTTGTTGATTCAAGAGAAAGTTCTGTATTCATTCTGGGAATATTCATGATAGATAAAAAGATATCTGTGTATATTCTTTGAATGAAAGATTTGAAAAACAGGGGTAATTTAGTGATTAATCCAGCAGCTCTTCTTTTTAATATTTGCCATTTTTCGAATCTTTTAGCATTATAACTTGTTTTGTTAGGACTAAGATTATTGATTCTTGGAGTTACTTTTTTTTTCTCTTTTGTGATTCTTTCTACTTGATTTCGAATTGTACTTGTTCTATCAGTGAGATCCTTCATTTTTTTTTCTGTCACTGAAGAATTTTTCCAACTCGGAGATGTAATTTGATTAACTGATTCGTGAATTATCTGATTGCTGATTATGGAATCTTTTTCTTCTTTAATTTCACTCGATTCATATACTTCTACTTTTTTTAACCGCAATAATCGAATTGGATTTACTTTTGAAAGTTCTTTTATTATTCTTGTTATAAAAATAAGACTTTTGATAACCCAATTGTTTGTTTCTTTTAAAACTTGTTGAAATAATTTAGTTTTTTCTTTGAAAACTATTCGAGCTCGAAAATAGTGCTTCGGTAATTGTCGAATTTTTTTTTCGAGTTCCTTTAAAATGGGTTTAAAAAAGGAAGGTTGTTTTCGGGGCGAACCAAAAGGACGTGCAGCTTCCCTTCCCCAAACTGTTAAAAAACAAAAATCCTCTTTGTTGTTTTGCATTAGATTTTTCTCAGAGGATCCTAGGTTCGATTTGTGCCAAGGTTTCAAACGGAAAGGAAATAAGATTTTTATCTGAATACCGTCCAGGAACCAATCTTTCGGAAATTCTGTTTCGGATAATGGAACACCGTTATAGGTACATTTAACATGCATCTCTTGATTCAATTCCTGGAAATCCTCAGACCATTCAGGACGTTGCAATAGCAACATACGTCCAATATTTTTCGCAATTATGAATGAAGGGAATC